TGAACTTGAAGAAGTTCTATTTGTATTTGTTCAATAAATTTACCTATATTTTTGTTTGTCCACTACTTAACATGATAAATCGAAAAAAGGTTATGATAAACCGAGAAAAAAATGGAAACTACGAATAGTCATTTTTGACGAACAGGATCAAGAATCATTATTAATTCGACACAAGAAGGGGTTGGGGAAAATCCCTTTTCTTGTGTCAAGGACTAGGAGACGAACAACCCCCCCCTAAAATAAAACCCTTTGTTCCTTTCATTTATACTTTGGTTTATATTTTCCGCTTATTTATCTTTTGTTTTGATTCTATTCGAATAGAAAACTACTGATTCATTCTATATCACTTCGATTTGGATTGAAAAAACAAAGAAGAGATAAGTAAAATAAAAGAGTCTTCTTCACAATATACATATCATGACCGGTATAAGTAATTCCCGAAATCCGGTAGAAAAAAAAAAGAAACAAACAAAATTTTTTTGATCATACACAATTACATAATACATAATATAATTATTACATAATATAATTGCCAACAAGAGTTTGTTTCTTTTTAGAGCTTGATGTTGAAAAATCCGCGGATCTAGAAATTCATTTCGGACAATTGAACCTTCTCAAACTGTTTCTTTTTAAGAACTAAAAATATTTGTGCCAAAATAACAGATGCCAAGAAGAGCAAAAGGCCTTGGACACGTAATGGATCTTGAAGTACTACTTCCGCATCCCCCTGACCAAACCCGCCCACATTAGGATTACTCGTTAATGGTTGATCAAGTTTGATGGATTCGCCCTCGGAAACAAGAAGTTCCGGCCCTGGAGGGATAATATCAACCACTTGACGCCCATCCGATGCCTCCACTATGGTTATTTCGTACCCCCCTTTCTCTTTTCGTATGATTTTGCTTACTATACCTGCTGCTGTAGCATTATAAACATTATTGTTACTCTTGCTCCCGTCGGGATAAATCTGACCCCTTCCTCTGTTCCCGCCTACATATATGGGATATTTTAAGAAGTGAACATCTTTCTTAGTAGCGGGGTCCGGGGAAAGAATAGGAAAGGTGATTTCACTATATTTCTGACCAGGAACAGGACCTATCACAAGAATATTTTTTTTAGTAGGGCGGTAACTTTGAAAAGCCAGATTTCCTATCTTTTCTTTAATCTCAGGCGAAATACGATCGGGGGGGGCTAGTTCAAACCCCTCGGGTAAAATAAGAACAGCCCCTACATTCAAAGCTCCTTTTTTACCATTAGCAAGAACTTGTTTCACTTGCAGATCATAGGGAATTCGAACAACTGCTTCAAATACAGTATCCGGAAGTACTGCTTGTGGAACCTCGATATCCACGGGTTTATTAGCTAAATGGCAATTGGCACATACAATACGGCCAGTTGCTTCTCGTGGATTTTCATAACCCTGCTGTGCAAAAATGGGATAGGCATTTGAAATGGGTGCCTGAGTTATTATATATATCATTATCATGAGCGATACGGAAATGGATCGAGTAATCTCTTTCTTTATCGACGAAAAGGTTTTTTTAGTTTGCATGGTCCAATCATTGATCCCGAAATTTTCTACAATAAAATTAGGTAGGTCGCTAGTAGAGTTCCCTATCTATAATTTTGCTATTTAATGAAATAATTTTTCTGAAATATTGGAGAAATCACTTGGCTGGGTAGAAAGATTAAGTACAATTTTGAATGTTTTGCTTATGTACAAAGTACCAAATATTCTAATTAGGTCGGTCGATCATTTTTCAGTCGTTCATTGAATGATAAATCACTACAAGTGAAGGAGATACACGATTTAAATAACGAAAGATCCAATATTTAAAAATTGTATCTAAAATGACTGGAAAAGTAGAAACAAGACCGGATATAATTTGATCATTATGAGCAAATCCAAAATCTTTGTAGACAGAGCCAATCATTAATTCCCAACCGTGGGGCGAATGGAATCCTATACATAAATCAGTTAATAAAAGAATAGAAAAAGCTTTTATTGTGTCGCTTAAGTTATATAGGAATTCTTGAACCCAAGAGTTAAGAATAACAAGTTCTTCATTACCTAAAATAGAATAACCACTTAGAATAACGAAACAGATTATATTTGTCGAGAAGTGTAAAATTGTATGGATACGATCCTCATTGTGCATCTTGATCAATTGGATCGTTTCTTTGTAGATTTCAACGCGAAGCTTTTGTAAATGCGTTTCCGGGTATTCCTTTATCATTTCCTCCAAACGAAGGAGTTCCTCTAAGTCTATGAATTTTTTTAGAATATTCTTTTCTTGAATATCATTCAAAAAATTTTCGGATTGCCTAATATTCCACCAATTCATAATCCAAGATTCCAGACTTTTTTTAAATGAGAGAGAGATCCACCAAGGCAAAAATACTATAGATGCAAGATATAGAAGGGAAATGAATACTTTATTTTTTGCCATTTTTTCGTCTGTGAATTTTTGAAGTTTTAATGAACTCACCCCATGCGTCGACTCTATATGATACTAATATTTCTATCAAGCATAAGTTATATTCCAAGTCATCTAGCCCATTAATCTATTTCAGAGTTTTTATTTGTGATGCAGTATAGCGGTTAGTCCTTGAATCTAGAAAGAATACAGAAATAGAATAAGAAAGAGCCCACTTCAAATTAATATTAGTCGGATTTCGAGACGAAAGAACTCCTGTTCTATTAAAAAAAATATCAAATATTTCGAAAAAAAAATTATGGACACAAAAATTTTCGTTTTAGGGTTGTTTCGTATACGTTTACTTTGGCTCGAATAAGCGTTCGGAAGAAACTTCCGTTAACTTATGGTATAGAAAAAAAACGTTAACTTATGGTATAGAAAAAAAAGAGGATTCTTGAGTTTTTTCCCTCTTGCAAAGTATTAATTCTTCAGTTTATTTTTTCAAAATACTTCAATTGGTACGCGCAAGAAATAGGCCAATTCCGCAGCTTTTTGCTCAATTTCGCGTGGAGTCAAATTCTCATCAGTACGTGTCAAGGGAATGGCCCCCTGGCCTCTGATTTCCATATAAAGGACCCGACGAGCAAAAAGACCCTCTTTATTTTCTATTCTGATAGACTGAATGTCTTTCATAAGGAATCGGAGGAATATGCGACGGTTTTTTCCAGGGAATCCCCAACGAAAAATACACACTATGCCCTCTTTTATATCGAATCGATCATAACCACTACCTACATTCCACGAAATTGTGCACCACAAGTAGGAACTAATAAAAAGACCCGCGATCCCATAGAAAGACATCACGATCCCTTGTGGAAAAAAATGGATTTGCTGAGAAGGAAATAAAGATATAAAATTCCTACCAAAATAACTGGAGGTTCCAACCAATACAAACCCTAATGAACCTAAAAAAAGAATAAGGGCCCAGCCGAAATTACTTATTTTTCGAGATCCCGCTATAAGTTCTATCCATATACGTTCTGATCGCCAACTCATATTCTCACTAGACCTAGTTGCATTTTATTGGAATTGGAAAAATAACAAAAATAAATTGGATTTTACTTTTTTTGTTTCCGAAGTAACTTTCATCAACCAGCACTACTATGATGTGAACCTTTAAGAATAATTCATCGAATTGCTTAGATCCAAACTAAAATAATAACATCTCTTTCATACGATTTCCTATAGCTATCCACATATATATAGATATATTGACTTTACGTTTCCGAAATTCTCCCCGATGCCGATCCATTTGAAAAATGAATTTACCCATATATCATGTTTACACATACATAAGAGCTTATGCTCGAAAGAAGCAACATGTTATACCATATTCTACTAAATAGATATGGGTGTTATGATCCAAATAAGTTTAAAAAAAAAAAATGGATAAGATTTGTCCCTATAGTATCTAAAAAATCTTGTTTTTTTGAACATGAAGAGATAAAGAAACCATTGCAATTGCCGGAAATACTAAGCCTACTAAAGGCACAAAAATGGAGGGAAAGTTGTTGAGAGTTATCATTGAATGGGTACCTCGATTTAATATTTGTACCTGTTATTTTTATTTATTGTTTTATATTAATATTTTTATTTTAACCTTATATTGTTATAAAGATATCTTATAATTCATATATAATATTTATATAAATATAATTATTATATTATACTTATATTATACTAAGTATACTTAAGTGAGTATATACTTAAATAAGGAATATATAAGTATATGTTTTAATATAAGTATTTTTTTAATAAATATTTATTAAAAAATTCAATAAATGTGTAAATAAAAAATATGTAAATAAACGGACTTATTCACCTTTCTACATGTTTCTACACGAAATATATGTATGATAATCCACCTTTTTATTATTCATAATATTAGTTATTTTCTTGTTCTTGTCTTATAATTTAATAATTTTCATTTCAAAAAATGGATTCCGTTTTATTAATATGAAATTAATTATTAAATTAAGACTCTACTCTACGGCTCTACTTAATCTAAGTTTGATTCAAAGGAAAGAAAGCATGTAGCCGAAATAATTCACTCAGAACGCCCTTTAAAGGATTACGTGGTACGATTGGATCGAATAAGCCCTTATGGAATAAATATTCAGCCACTTGTGAATCCTCAGGTACTGTCTTATTCAATGTTTGTTCAATTACTCTTTTACCCGCAAATGCAATGTAAGCGTTGGGTTCGGCAATAATGATATCTCCCAACATACCAAAACTAGCCGTCACTCCACCTGTGGTAGGGGATGTAAGGATTGCGACATAAAATAACTTTTTATTTGATTGATAATCATATAAAGCGGAAGATATTTTAGCCATTTGCATCAAGCTCAAACTTCCTTCTTGCATGCGTGCTCCTCCGGAAGCACACACTAGAATAAGAGGTAAAAGTTTATTGGTAGCATACTCAGCCAAACGTGTGATTTTTTCACCTACTACGGATCCCATACTACCCCCCATAAACTGAAAATCCATAACCCCAATTGCTACGGGAATGCCATT